GTCCTGGAGGTAGAATATCAACCACTTGACGTCCTTCTGATGCATCAACTATGGTTATTTCATATCCCCCTTTTTCTTTACGTGCTATTCTGCTTACTATACCAGCGGATGTAGCATTATAAACTGTATTGTTACTCTTGCTACCATCAGGATAAATCTGACCCCTTCCTCTGTTCCCACCTACATATATGGGATATTTTAAGAAGTGAACGTCTTTTTTCGTAGCAGGGTCGGGGGAAAGAATAGGAAAGACGATTTCACTATATTTCTGACCGGGAACAGGACCTATCACAAGAATATTTCTTTTATTAGGACGATAAAACTGAAAAGAAAGATTGCCCATCTTTTCTTTCATTTCGGGAGAAATACGATCGGGGGGGGCTAATTCGAATCCCTCGGGTAAAATAAGAACAGCTCCTACATTCAAAGCTCCTTTTTTACCATTAGCAAGAACTTGTTTCAGTTGCATATCATAAGGAATTCGAACAACTGCTTCAAATACAGTATCAGGAAGTACAGCTTGCGGAACTTCAATATCCACGGGCTTATTAGCTAAATGGCAATTGGCACATACAATTCGCCCAGTTGCTTCTCGTGGATTTTCATAACCCTGCTGCGCAAAAATGGGATATGCATTTGAAATAGATGCTCGAGTTATTACATATATCATGATCGATACATAAATGGATCGAGTCATCTGTTCTTTTACCCAAGAAAAAGTATTTCTATTTTGCATGGTCCAATCATTGATCCCCGGAATTTATACAATAAATTCGATAGGTAGCTAGTAGAATTCCCTATCCACAAGTTTGCCATTGTATTGATTATACTGAAAGAATTGTACTAGTGGAATATAGTATGAATACCTTGAATTGAAAAGGTAGAAATAGAAATAATAAGTAAGATGAAAAATGATTTATTTATAAATTCTTTATACACGAAGAAAGTTCTGATTTGATTGATATCAAAAGATCTAATGAATTATTCATTCATTGAATGATAAATTACTACAAGCGAAGGAGATACACGATTTAAAAAATGGAAAATCCAATATTTCACAATTGTATCTAGAATCACTGGAAAAGTGGAAACAAGACCAGATATAATCTGATCATTCTGAGCCAATCCAAAATCATTGTAGATCGAACCAATCATTAGTTCCCAACCATGGGTGGAGTGAAATCCGATCCATAAATCAGTAACTAAAAGAATCGAAAAAGCTTTGATTGTATCACTTAAGTTATAGAGAAATTCCTGAATCCAAGAATTTAAAATGAAAAGTTCTTCATTACCCAGAAAAAAATAACCACTTAGAATAGCGAAACAGATTAGATTTGTAGAGAAATGCAAAATGATATGGAAATTAGATTCATTTTGTCTTTGGACCAATTGTATTGTTTCCTTGTGCATTCCTATACGAAGCCTTTGCATATGTGTCTCCGAATACTCCTTTATCATCTCGTCCAACAGGAATAGTTCTTCTAATTCCATAAATTTTTCTAGAACATTTTTCTCTTGAATATCATTCAAAAGGATTTCAGATTGCCTAGTATTCCACCAATTAATAACCCAAGTTTCTAGACATTTCTTAAATGAGAGAGAAACCCACCAGGGCAAAAAGATTATAGACACAAGATATGGGAGGGAAGCCAATGCTTTCTTTTTTTTCATTCTGTATCCGTGATGTGAATTGTTAATAAACCTGTTTAATTGGTCGATTCTACCTGAGATTTCTATGAAATACGAATTATATAACAAGAGCCTATAACTCTAACAAGAATAAGGTATCGAACCTATGAATCTTTTACTATTTTTGTTTTTGTGTAAGAATTGAGTCTTTGGATCTAGAATAGAACATACAAGAAAGGCTCTTTTCGAATGAAAAAAAAAGAGTAAATATTCTTTCCATATTCCAGAGATCACAATTAAGCAAATTGTAACCGATTTTCCCTTCATTTATTCCTTTCGATGAAGACTCGAAAACCCATTTGAACTAACAAATAGAATTTGGATTTAAAGACGAACCCTACCGAATTTTTTAATTCTTTTATTTCCATTTAAGATTTGAAAGATTTCACTGTCTAACGGCAGCGCAGGGATAGGGTATCAATTCAAAAGCCTAAAAAGAGGGATTATGTTTTACGAAAACAAAAGACATGTTAGGATATTTGATGAATCTATACTTATTACTTATTAGACCTTTTACTTTTTACTAGTCTAAAGAGTGAAGCCAGACGCCATGTGTATACGTATAAAAAATAGTTTTTGTGTACAAATAGTTTAGACTCTCCTTAATCTATTTTTTTTCTATATTTTATTTGATTAGTTCTATTAGATTTTCTTAATATTGTTCCATATATGTCTTCCCACTTTTGAAATGTATTAAGTTCCTTCTCTTATGCTGAGATTTATTCTTCAGTTCATTTCAAAATACTTCAATAGGTACGCGCAAGAAATAGGCCAATTCGGCAGCTTTTTGTTCAATTTCTCGTGGAGTCAAATCCTCATCAGTACGGGTTAAGGGAATGGCTCCTTGACCCCTGATTTCCATATAAAGGACACGACGAGGAAAAAGACCCTCTCTCACCTCCATTCTGATTGATTGGATATCTTTCAGAAAGAAACGAAGGAAGATGCGACGATTTCTTCCAGGAAATCCCCAACGAAAAAGGGACATTATCCCTTCTTTTCTATCGAATCGGTCATAACCACTACCTACATTCCATGAAATTGTGCACCACAAATAAGAACTAATGAATAGACCTGCGATCCCATAGAAAGACATCACGATCCCTTGTGGGAAAAAAAGGATTTGCTGAGACGGAAATACGGATATCAGATTTTTACCAAGATAACTGGAAGTTCCAACCACTAAGAATCCTAGTGAACCTAAAAAAAGGATACAGGCCCAGCAAAAATTACTTGTTTTTCGAGACCCCGTTATAAGTTCTATCCATATATGTTCTGATCGCCAGTTCATACTATACTAGATCCAGTTGCATTCGATTGGAATTGAGAGAATAAACCCAAATGGGTTTGACTCGACTTTGATTGCTTGATCCCAAAGTAACTTTCATCAACTAGAAGCATTCCGACAGGAACCATTAGAAATAATTGGTTAGATATATTGAGTTTCTATTTCAAAGATTTTTCAAAAAAGATTTGCTGATCATTTTGAATTGAATCATTTAATTGATTAAGCTATAACCGCATATACATGCATTAATGCGTATATTATGCATCGGCATACATAACAAAACAACTCTTCCATTTGTTTTCGGAAAGGCCAAATATCATATATCCTACCATATTACATTAAAAAAAGAGTGATGATCCAGTGTTGAAATAAATTGATGAGATTTCATCGTATTTAGACAATCTTATTTCTTTGGACATAAAGAGATAAAGAAGCCATTGCGATTGCCGGAAAGACTAGGCCCACTAAAGGAACAAAAATAGAGGGAAAGTTCAAATCTATCATAGAATGGGTACCTCAATTTCATATTTGTACCTATTACAAATTATAATTATAAATATATCTTCTAATAAGTCTATCTATTAATCTATTAGAAAGAATATTAAGATAATATTCATATGAAGTATTTCATAATCAATAACAAAAACAAATGTAGAACTCAATGAAGTATACCTATTCCTCTTTCGACATGAATATTTATGATAATCCCTTTTAAGAATTTTAAAAAATTGGATTCTTCTTCTCCCATCCTTATCTTCATCGTCTTTCTATCTTTACCTTTCAAAACTTTCGTTTTGAAAGGTAAAGATAGAAAAGAGTTTCTTATGAGTTCCCAATTTGAACCAATCTTATCCAAATTCCTAGTGAAAAACGGGGGTTCTCGCTAAATAGAAAGAACTTCTATATTCTTCTTCTTTGTTATTTGAATATTTCTATTTTCTTTATTTGATTTGAGATTTCTTCTTTCTTTTTATTTTATATTTTCGATATCTTTTTTTATCTATTTTTCGTTGTTCTATATATGAATAATGAATATGGACGGAGAAAATCATTTTTCTTTCCCGGATTTCTCGGAAGGAGAAATCAATTCTTTTTTATCTTGTCGATAGAGGGATGCTTATTCCTAATCAGGAAGAGAGGTAGAATAAAAAAAGGATCCGGGGCAAAAAGTCATTATCCAAAACTTCTGACTCTTACTACACTTATAACTGATGTCCCCAAAGAAAACACCATCTTCTTAGTTTTGTTTTTTTCATTATAATGAACTAAATGCGTATTCACTACAAATAAAAATAACTGAAGCTAGTGCTATACTTCCATTTGAAAATGAAGAATTTCAATTTCTTTTTTAAAAATCTTTTTGTTTTGAATCTTGATTCAAGGGAAGGAAACCGTGTAGCTGAAATAACTCATTCAGAACACCTTTTAAAGGATTACGTGGTACAATTGGGTCGAATAAGCCTTTATGGAATAAATACTCAGCCGCTTGTGAACCGTCGGGTACTGTCTTTTTCAATGTTTGTTCAATTACTCTTTTACCCGCAAACGCAATATAGGCATTAGGTTCAGCAATAATTATATCTCCCAACATACCAAAACTTGCTGTAACTCCGCCAGTTGTAGGAGATGTAAGGATTGATACATAGAATAACTTTTTATTTGATTGATAATCATATGAAGCAGAAGATATTTTAGCCATTTGCATCAAGCTCAAACTCCCTTCTTGCATGCGTGCTCCTCCAGAAGCACACACAATAATGACAGGTAGAGATCGATTAGTAGCATACTCGATCAAACGGGTGATTTTCTCACCTACTACGGATCCCATACTACCTCCCATAAACTGAAAATCCATCACTCCAATTGCTATGGGAATACTGTTTAGTTGACCTATGCCCGTTTGAACAGCTTCAGTTAAACCCGTTTTTCTTTGATAAAAAGAGATGCGATCTATATAAGGTTCCTCCTCTGAATGAAATTCAATGGGGTCTATAGAGACCATATCTTCATCCATAGGCTCCCA